AACGACTTGAACTACGAATTGTCTTATCATTCATTAATCAGATAGATAATTTTTTTGAAAGACCTGTTCAAGAAACAAGTGATCCGCTTTCTCGCTACCGACGGATTCCTATACATATTACTCTCGTTCCATTACCCAATCTTTTTTCTTATTCCAGAATTCGCTTTGGAAAATTGATATAAATTTTTATTTATAGTCTTCTAATTTCTATGTCTATTAAACTACTTCAGTAGCATATAGTTTATTACTTTATAGTTTACTCTTTCATTTTCTCGTAAAAAAATTCTTAGTAGTAAATTCAATACAATAGTCAATTAAAATCTTAGAATAATAATTCTAATACTACTAATAAGAGACTGTAAATGAAAGTCTTTTTCTCGCACCCTTTTTCATTTTCCAGCACATTGCCGGAACAAATTTCCGTAAAGAAAGAGAAAATAGGTATTTATTTCTAAGTTAGCCTAGAAAATATCTAGTAACAAGAAGATTTAATCGGCAATATCGACAGATTACCGCGTAGCCCAAAGAGATATTAAAATGAAAAAAAAAGCCTCACTGTTCCAATTTTGAATTTGAATATCAGAATAGTGGATCGAAGCCTGATTCAAAGGGTTAGGTCCACTTACTTTTGTTGATTTCTTCATTCATTTGATTGCAATAATAAAAAATAGGCAATTAGGAATATTTTGAGATTCAAGTAGACAACTTAGTATTGTTCATTATAAACTTAATACTATATAAGTTTAATATCTGTTAAAGATAACAAACATAATAGCAAATGTTCAACCCTTACTAATTACTATTAATTACTATAACTAGTAATTAATTCTAATTAATATAGATATAGTTTAATTCTATTAATTAAAATAAAAATAATTCTATTAATTTAGAATAGAAGTTCTTACTTTTTTTTATAATTAGAAATCTAAAAAAATCTCTATTCTCCCTTAAAATATGAATACTAACATGCGAATTTTATGAAAAACCAAAGCCCCTTATCGGATTTGAACCGATGACTTACGCCTTACCATGACGTTACTCTACCACTGAGTTAAAAGGGCATTTTTTATTCAATTCCTGAATAAGCCGCCAGTCACTATGCATTAAATGTCTATATATTATATGGATAGAAATAAATCTTATACATATGAATATATCTTATGCATTCTAATATGTTTTAAACGTATAGCGGTTCACTCAGGAACGATAAAGTAGAGTTCCATAATTGAGTTAAATTATAGGGTCTTAAGTAGAAGTAAAAAAGGGTTTTTAATTTCAAAAATATCAATACAAGGAATTTTGTTAAGCCAGACCCTGATTGCCATAAGAACGAAATTCATTTGATTGATATATGTACCTAAATCAAAAATATTTCATCAAATCATTAATAAAGCTATTATTATTATGCTTTTCCCCCAAACAAAATTTTTATATAAAAAAATTAATTAAAAATAAATAATATTAACTAAAAAAAAAAAGAAAATAGATTTCTTTATTGAATTTACGATTCCATTGTCATTATATTGACAATTTACAAAAACTCTTCATACTATGATCATAGTATGATGGCGGTTGTGCAAGTCTGCCCCCATCGTCTAGCGGTTCAGGACATCTCTCTTTCAAGGAGACAGCGGGGATTCGACTTCCCCTGGGGGTAGGGTACTACGAAAGGAAGTTGATCGTGTATTATCACTAAGCCTGGATTGATTTTTCCCGGGTCGATGCCCGAGTGGTTAATGGGGACGGACTGTAAATTCGTTGGCAATATGTCTACGCTGGTTCAAATCCAGCTCGGCCCAATAATTCGCCGATCCACCATGAAATTATATAATAGAACCCATTTGGTCTTCTTCATAAATGCTCGATCTCAATAGAAAAAACGTCAAATTTGGAGATTAAGATATTGATATATCGTAGCTTTACCAATATGACTATTTCTTTTTTTTTTTCAACAAATTTGGGTCTTGCTAATGATCTTGATTCATATCAAGATCTGCAAGCGTAAAGTCTATGGAAAAGAGGAACAAAAAAGTCCTTTTTCTTTGAAAGATTGACTGTCCAATTGATTTGGAAATAATGAAAAGATTGGGATTATTAGTAATTCATCCCACTCTTTGTAAAGAACATATACATATCGAAAGTATTTGAGTGAAATCATAGGAATATCTATACTGTACACCTTTTTTTCTGGTATTGCCTTGGGATTGTAGTTCAATTGGTCAGAGCACCGCCCTGTCAAGGCGGAAGCTGCGGGTTCGAGCCCCGTCAGTCCCGATGGATTCAACTTCACTAAAAAAATACAGCAATTCCTCCTTTCTTTTCTATCTTTCTTTTCTATAAACTAGTGCTCGCGCCCTATACAATCATTTGATGAGGTATCATCAAATCATCAAACCGCTGAGAAAAAAAAATGAAAAATTGGAATAAAAAGAAAATAAAGTGAAAGGTTTTTTTGATTGTATCACGAATTTACGTTGGAATTCAGTACAGTATGGATAAAAGATCTTCCTGTGTTAGACTATTCAATTCTTGACGATGAATCAACTTGTCAGATATTCTTATTCATGCTATTGAATCCGATTCGATTACATCAAGTGTAATTCATATTCATTCCATTGAATTTCTAGACAAAAGATTTATGATCTCTATGGGATTAAATCCCGAGTTAGTGGGAATTAAAGAAAAATAAAATAACAAAATTATGGAAGTAAATATTCTCGCATTTATTGCTACTGCACTGTTCATTCTAGTCCCTACTGCTTTTTTACTTATAATATACGTAAAAACAGTAAGTCAAAGTGATTAATTTGAATTAAAAAAGAAACTTGTGACTTTTTAGTTCTTATCAATGATTGAAGAAAAGAAATAAAAAGGATTCTAATTTCGCCTCTTAACTCAAATGATCGAACTCTACTCATCAATATTCTATCAAAACAGTAGTCTATGAGATACTATCTAGTATGTTAGAAAAATTTTTCTAACATACTAGATAGTATGCTGCTGTATAAAGTTTATTGTAATGCAGATATAGGTTAGTTTAATATATCTCAATCGATAGTATTATCATTGATATATAGATATAAATTCATATATAATGTCCATAGTGTTATGTCCCAATTCTATTTCTTTGCTTCGTCTATTCCTAGTTGATTTACTACTCAATCTGAAATAATCCCAAAGACAGCTTTTACTCTTCTGATTCTCTTTCATAGATTTCTTATTATTTTTAATAGGAATTTTGATATCTATATAAATAGAAAGATTCAAATCAATCAAAGAATAATAAGGGGATATGTTTCTATTCTATTATTATAATAGAATAAACTAAAATTATATATATCGAATAAAATCAAATTAAGTAGTCGTATTGTTAGCATTCCTACAAATAAGTAATTGATTGAGCTGTTGACATAGGGTTCCAGGGGTTCATGGGAACTTCTTTGGATTTTAAAATAAAAAAATTTCAATTGAAAATGAAATTTTTTGTAGAACAGAACGATCTCAAAAAAATTGATACAGTTTGATTCCTAAATTGAATTTGTAGTACTTCTAGAGTCCACTTCTTCCCCATACTACGAGTGAAAGGGAAAATGTAAAGACTACCATTAAAGCAGCCCAAGCGAGATATACTATATCCATGTGAGTTTTGTCCTCGATCTCTATGAAGGAATTATTTCATTATTGTTCACTAATAATAGTAGAATTTCTATCGCATAGTCAAAAGGGGATTCTGATCCAACACCTTGATGAACCAATTCAATAAATCCAAATCCAATTAAAAGGTTATTAGAATTATAAGATTTAGAGTATAATTCTAAAACATTTAAGTACAATCAAAAAAAAAATACACATAGACGACCTTTGAAGTAGTATAAGTAACAAAAGAATGTTAATAACATGTCAGAATAATAAAACCTATTCTTTCTTTTGTCGCCTTTCATTAAGTCAAAAAACAAATACATATATATAGAATCAAGATCGATCATTCTATATCGAATACCTTTTTTTCTTTCTTTTTCTTTTATTTGATATCAAAATTACCATACCCAATTTGCCCTAGTAAACAATCGAAGACATATTATTATGTTCTTGACTCGAAGTTAAAAAAAGTGAAAATTGGTGTTTGTACTTTCACTTTCTATATACTTTGAATTAACTAAAAGTATATAGAAAGTGAAAGTAAAGCTAATTATCCATTCACAGTCAATGGAATTACTATTGATTGAATGCCAGAGTACTGACAAACTTTCATGAGTATAGATCCAAAGTATCGTCGGTTCTTTCCGAAAGTAAAAATGGAATTAGACCCCCCCTATCCAAATCCAATCTAATTCAAGACTCAGCCAGTAGCCACTCCGGCTATCAGATAAGAACCTTTTTCACGACTAGAATCTTTCCTTAAACCCTATAATTTAAGGCATTTTATAGAGCAGAACCCCAGCCCAGATACTTAGAATCAAGCAAGTAGCCATAGTCTTTTTCCTCCGTGTGCTTCGACTGGAAAACCTAGCAAGTTATCAAAACAGAATAAGGTATTTTGATTCTTTTGTTTTATCAGGCGACACCCGGATTTGAACTGGGGAAAAAGGATTTGCAGTCCCCCGCCTTACCGCTCGGCCATGCCGCCAAAACGATACAAAATATATGACAAAATTTCCTCTTTATATTGAAAAAGAAACCTAATATGGTTTTCAGTTAAAAAACAAAAAAGGTAGGACAAATTTGAACCCTTAACTATTGATTGTAAATTCATGAATTATTTTCTAATTTCAATCGAAAACTGTGTTTACGTTGTGTTTACTTAATGATATAAGTAAATTGATGCGGATTTTTTTGAATTAAAAAAAAATCCGCATCAATTTCAATTATAAGAGCTATTATAGCTATATGTAAACCTTATAATGTAAATTGTTACACGGATATTATCTAATCAGGTATATTATCTGTATATGATGTTTCTATTTATAGGCAATTTTAGGCAATTTTCAAGAAATTATTGT